ACTTGTCAATCGATTCATAACCTTTCGGGCACAACCAATATATATTCGAACCCCCTTTACTTGCAAGAGTGCATCTTGGATCTGTCAATTATGTTATGGTCGGAGTCCCACTCACGGCGACCTGGTCGAATTGGGAGAAGCCGTAGGTATTATTGCGGGTCAATCAATTGGGGAACCAGGGACTCAACTAACATTAAGAACTTTTCATACCGGTGGAGTATTCACAGGTGATACTGCCGAACATGTACGAGCTCCTTCTAATGGAAAAATAAAATTCAATGAGGATTTGGTTTATCCCACACGTACCCGTCATGGGCATCCTGCTTTTCTATGTTCTATAGACTTGTATGTAACTATTGAGACTCGGGATATTATCCATAATGTGAATATTCCACCAAAAAGTTTGATTTTAGTTCAAAATGATCAATATGTAGAATCAGAACAAGTGATTGCTGAGATTCGTGCCGGAACGTCTACTTTTCGTTTTAAAGAGAAGGTACGAAAACATATTTATTCTGAATCAGAGGGAGAAATGCACTGGAGTACCGATGTCCACCATGCATCTGAATATATACATGGTAATGTTCATCTATTACCAAAAACAAGTCATTTATGGATATTAGCAGGAGGTCCGCGCGGATCCAGTATAGTGTCTTTTTCACTCCACAAAGATCAAGATCAAATGAATGTTCATTCTTTTTCTTTCGAAGAAAGATATATCTTTGACCTCTCAATGACTAATCATCGAGTAAGACATAAATTGTTGGATACTTCTGGTAAAAAAGATAGGGAAATTCTTGACTATTCAAGACCTGATCGAATCATATCCAATGGTCATTGGAATTTCATATATCCTTCTATTCTCCAAGAAAATTCTGATTTCTTAGCGAAAAAACGAAGAAATAGATTCATTATCCCATTACAATATGATCAAGAACGAGATAAAGAACTAATGCCCTGTTTTGGTATTTCGATTGAAATACCCATAAATGGTATTTTACGTAGAAATAGTATTCTTGCTTATTTTGATGATCCACGATACAGAAGAAATAGTTCAGGAATTACTAAATATGGGACCATAGAGGTAGATTCAATCATAAAAAAAGAGGATTTGATTGAGTATCGAGGAGCAAAAGAATTTAGTCCGAAATACCAGAAAGTAGATCGGTTTTTTTTCATTCTCGAAGAAGTGCATATCTTACCCGGATCTTCGTTCATAATGGTCCGGAACAATAGTATCATCGGAGTAGATACACAACTCGCTTTAAATACAAGAAGCCGGGTAGGCGGATTAGTCCGAGTGGAGAGAAAAAAAAAAAGTATTGAACTGAAAATCTTTTCTGGAGATATTCATTTTCCTGGAGAAACAGATAAGATATCCAGGCACAGCGGCATTTTGATACCACCAGAGACGGAAAAAAAAAATTCTAAGAAATCAAAAAAATTGAAAAATTGGATCTATGTCCAACGGATCACACCCACCAAGAAAAAGTATTTTGTTTCGGTTCGGTCCGTAGTCACATATGAAATAGCTGATGGGATAAATTTAGCAACACTTTTCCCTCGGGATCTCTTGCAGGAAAAGGATAATGTCCAACTTAGAGTTGTCAATTATATCCTTTATGGAAATGGCAAGTCAATTCGAGGAATTTATCACACAAGTATTCAATTAGTTCGGACTTGCTTAGTATTGAATTGGGACCAAGAAAAAAATGGTTCTATAGAAGAGGTTCATGCTTCCTTTGTTGAGGTAAGGACAAATGATCTGATTCGCGATTTCATAAGAATTGAGTTAGTCAAGTCCACTATTTCGTATACCGGAAAAAGGTATGATAGGGCAAGTTCCGTATGGATTTCCGATAATGGATTAGATCGCACCAATATCAATCCTTTTTATTCCAAGGCGAAGATTCAATCACTTACCCAACATCAAGGAACTATTGGTATTGGTACGTTGTTGAATCGAAATACGGAATGCCAATCTTTGATAATTTTGTCATCATCCAATTGTTCTCGAATTGGTCCATTCAATGGCTCGAAATATAACAATGTGACAAAAGAATCAGATCCCATAATCCAAATTAGGGATTTGCTGGGTCCCTTAGGGACTATTGTCCCTAAAATAGCGAATTTTTTTTCATCTTACTATTTAATAACTCATAATCATATCTTGTTAAAGAAATATTTGCTACTTGACAATTTGAAACAGACTTTCAAAGTACTTAAATACTGTTTAATAGATGAAAATAGGAGGATTTATAATCCCGATCCATGCGGTAACATAATTTTGAATCCATTCCATTTGAATTGGTGCTTTCTCCATCACGATTATTGTGAAGAGACATCTACAATAATTAGCCTTGGACAATTTATTTGTGAAAATGTATGTCTATTCAAATACGAATCACACGTAAAAAAATCTGGTCAAATTTTAATTGTTCATGTTGACTCCTTAGTTATAAGATCAGCTAAACCCTATTTGGCCACTCCAGGAGCAACTGTTCATAGCCATTATGGAGAAATCCTTTACGAAGGAGATACATTAGTTACATTTATATATGAAAAATCGAGATCTGGTGACATAACGCAAGGTCTTCCAAAAGTGGAACAAATCTTAGAAGTGCGTTCGATTGATTCAATATCGATGAACCTAGAAAGGAGAGTTGAAGGTTGGAACGAACGTATACAAAGAATTCTTGGAATCCCCTGGGGATTCTTGATTGGAGCTGAGCTAACCATAGCCCAAAGTCGTATCTCTTTGGTTAATAAGATCCAAAAGGTTTATCGATCCCAGGGGGTACAGATCCATAATAGACATATAGAAATTATTGTACGTCAAGTAACATCAAAAGTGTTGGTTTCAGAAGATGGAATGTCTAATGTTTTTTTACCTGGAGAATTAATCGGCTTTTTGCGAGCGGAACGAGCAGGGCGTGCTTTGGACGAAGCGATCTGTTATCGGGCAATCTTATTGGGAATAACGAGGACATCTCTAAATACTCAAAGTTTCATATCCGAAGCAAGTTTTCAAGAAACCGCTCGAGTTTTAGCAAAAGCTGCTCTACGAGGTCGTATTGATTGGTTGAAAGGCCTGAAAGAGAACGTTGTTCTGGGGGGGATTATACCTGTTGGTACCGGATTCCAAAAATTAGTACATCCTTCAAGGCAAGACAAGAACATTCATTTGGAAATCAAAAGAAAGAATCTATTCGAGTTGGAAATAAGAGATATTTTGTTACACCATAGAGAATTATTTTGTTCTTACGTCCAAAACAATTTCCATGAGACAAATTTCCATGAGACATCAGAACAATCATTTACGCGATTTAATGATTCCTAAGAGCAGATTCTTTCCTTTCACTTTAACTATCTTTCAATTATCTGGTCCGATTATTGATTTGGTAAAAAATAAAATAAGTAATTAAATTGGTAATAAATAAAATAAGTAATTAAAAGAAATTAATGGTTTGGGTCGTGTATCAACGGTCAATCCCCCGTAGAAGGTTCCATCGGAACAATTATTTATTTCAGGGTACCTCGTCTCTTTGTTAAAAAAAAGGAAGTCTGGGGAAAAATGACAAGAAGATATTGGAACATCAATTTGGAAGAGATGATGGAAGCAGGAGTTCATTTTGGTCATGGTACTAAGAAATGGAATCCTAGAATGGCCCCTTACATCTCTGCAAAGCGTAAAGGTATTCATATTACAAATCTCACTAGAACTGCTCGTTTTTTATCAGAAACCTGTGATTTAGTTTTTGATGCAGCAAGTAGGGGAAAAAACTTCTTAATCGTTGGTACAAAAAATAAAGCAGCGGATTCAGTAGCATCAGCTGCAATAAGGGCTCGGTGTCATTATGTTAATAAAAAATGGCTTGGTGGTATGTTAACGAATTGGTCCACTACGGAAACGAGACTTCACAAGTTCAGGGACTTAAGAGCAGAACAAAAGATGGGGAAACTCAACTGTCTCTCCAAAAGAGATGCAGCAATGTTGAAGAGAAAATTATCTACCTTGCAAACATATCTCGGTGGGATCAAATATATGACGGGGTTGCCTGATATTGTGATCATCGTTGATCAGCAAGAAGAATATACGGCTCTTCGAGAATGTGTCATTTTGGGGATTCCGACAATTTGTTTAATCGATACAAATTGTGACCCAGATCTCGCGGATATTTCGATTCCAGCAAACGATGACGCTATAGCTTCAATCCGATTGATTCTTAACAAATTAGTATCCGCAATTTGTGAGGGTCGTTCTAGCTATATAAGAAATCGTTGATTATCATTAAGAATAATATTAAGAATAATAAGATTAGTTAATTATTTGGCAACTCCATAGATTTATTGGATCGGTTACTATTTTTTAATTTTTAAAAAGAGATAAAATTTTTAAAAAGAGATAAAAAAAGTACTGGGGATATTGATATTATGTTATGATGTTATGTAATTTCTTGGTATCGTAAATAAAATATACGATTAATGATTCAAGTTAGTGAGTTGATAAATAGATGGTTGAATCAAAATAATTCCTTTTTTGAAGTTCAATTTCTGTCAGAGGACAATATGAATGTTATACCATGTTCCATTAAAACACTCAAAGGGTTATACGATATATCGGGTGTAGAAGTAGGCCAACATTTCTATTGGCAAATAGGAGGTTTACAAATCCATGCCCAAGTACTTATCACTTCTTGGGTCGTAATTGCTATCTTATTAGGTTCAGTCATCATAGCTGTTCGGAATCCACAAACCATTCCGACCGACGGTCAGAATTTCTTCGAATATGTCCTTGAATTTATTCGAGATTTGAGCAAAACTCAGATTGGAGAAGAATATGGTCCTTGGGTTCCCTTTATTGGAACTATGTTCTTATTTATTTTTGTTTCTAACTGGTCAGGTGCTCTTTTACCTTGGAAAATCATACAATTACCTCATGGGGAGTTAGCTGCGCCTACGAATGATATAAATACTACTGTTGCTTTAGCTTTACCCACGTCAGCGGCATATTTTTATGCGGGTCTTAGCAAAAAAGGATTGGGTTATTTCGGGAAATACATTCAACCAACCCCAATACTTTTACCAATTAACATCCTAGAAGATTTCACAAAACCTTTATCTCTTAGTTTTCGACTTTTCGGGAATATATTGGCTGATGAATTAGTAGTTGTTGTTCTTGTTTCTTTAGTCCCTTCAGTAGTTCCTATACCTGTTATGCTTCTTGGATTATTTACAAGTGGTATTCAAGCTCTTATTTTTGCAACGTTAGCCGCGGCTTATATAGGTGAATCCATGGAGGGTCATCATTGACTAGTTTTCGAAATAGTCTTTCTTTTTTAAGCTTATCCCAATTCATGCATGATTCAAGATAATCCACTTGGTTGGGGAACATAATAGATACAAATACAAATATGTATGAATATACGACCTAGAGTCGTAGGAAAAAAGATAGACGATATTGCGGAATTGTAAAAAAAAAGATGGGTTGGGGGGGTCACACTAGATGTATGTAATCTCTATAAGTCCAGCCCCTGTGTCTGTTTCGAGGAATGATTCTAGAATCCGATTCAATATAGAATGTGGGTGGTTTACGTTATGGAAGAAACAAATGTATATGTGATATTAGATATTTACTAGTTATATAGGACTATTCCTAATATATATATATATTATTATATACCCTATATATATATATATTATTGATTGATTTGATTGCGGTTCACTGCATTTATATAGTTCCAATATAAGTCCTTCTGTTTCGTCTGTGATTGTGGATTGAATGAAATGCAAAAAAGAGATGAACTCAAGGATAGTATCTAGAAGAAAAAAGAAAGGAAAGAAGAATTGAATGAAAGAATGGTTCGAAACAAAGAAATGCAATAACTAGAACCGTATACATATGTATTTACAAAAACTCCATTATGGGTAGAAACTCAAAATGAGATATCGAAATAGTTCTGACGATTCAGTAATATTATCATTTCAATTCGGAGTTTTTAGTTATTTCGACCCGATAGATCTTAATCAGATAGATCTTAATGATAAAATCTTAATGAAAAAAAAATGATAAAAAAAATGAAGTAAAAATTCATTGGTTGATTGTATCATTAACCATTTTTTTTTGGTGCGAGGAACTTACCATGAATCCACTGATTTCTGCCGCTTCCGTTATTGCTGCTGGATTGGCCGTAGGGCTTGCTTCTATTGGACCTGGAGTTGGTCAAGGTACTGCTGCAGGTCAAGCTGTAGAAGGTATTGCGAGACAACCAGAAGCAGAGGGTAAAATACGAGGTACTTTATTGCTTAGTCTAGCTTTTATGGAAGCTTTAACAATTTATGGACTGGTCGTGGCGTTAGCGCTTTTGTTTGCGAATCCTTTTGTTTAATCCTAGAAATGTAAAAAAGTACCTTACATACTATACTTTTTTTCTTATTTTTTTAATTTAACTCGCTATACTTTTTTCTTATTTTATTAACTCAGAATTGCTGTTTGCTTCTTCTAATTATATCAACGCTTTACTCCTACAATTATTTATTTGTTGAGACAATACCCCAGGAAAGGAAGGACTGTTTTGAGGATGAGTAATTACAGGATCCGCTCGTTTTCTTCCTTCGCGTACTTAGTTTAGTACAACGGAAACCTTTTTTTTACTTTTTTTAGGAATCGTTTCAACAAACGAGATATTTCACAATTGACATGAGACCCAAGACTTAACCTAATAAGTATTTTATTGGATTGGAAACTTCAAGTAAGAAATTTCAAAATTATCAAATTAAATTACTAGATTTAATCTACTCCCATTAAAAAAAAAAATGGAAATAAAATTTATATAAAAAAAAGAAATCGATCAAAAAAGGGACGACGAAGTGATACAAAAAGAACTCTGTTCTTTGTTAGTCCTATCTATAAGAGGAGAGCATATGAAAAATGTAACCGATTCTTTCCTTTCCTTGGGTCACTGGCCATCCGCCGGGAGTTTCGGGTTTAATACCGATATTTTAGCAACAAATCCAATAAATCTAAGTGTAGTGCTTGGTGTATTGATTTTTTTTGGAAAGGGAGTGTGTGCGAGTTGTGTATTTCAAAAATAGGTTGGATCCATCCGACTGCACTTTATTTATGGTATTTTATTCATTTTATAGGATAAATAGGAAAAAAAGTGAACGATCTCAACGAATTATTTCTGAATAAATTAAGAAATCATATGTAAGAACCATAGCATTTCGTGACTTATTGGTAAATTTGATTCTCTATCAACCAATAATGTGAGACCATTAACATGGTTAAAGCTAAACTGTTTGAAGTCCAGGCAAAACATGGTACTCTTTCTACCGGTACTAACGTACCGAAATGGTTTAAAAATGAATAGTTGGTAATTTATCTGATATAGAACACTCATATCGATAAAATGATTTGAACCATTTATTAAAAAAATGGGCATCTTGCTCTTTTTTTTCCAATGCCGAATCGACGACCTACGTAAAAAAAAAATAGGA